TCTCAAATTCAAGTTACTTGAAAAGTCTTTCGTGATATCAAAATCTAAAAAAAATATATATATATATATGGAAATAATTTGCGTCCAATAGGATTTGAACCTATACCAAAGGTTTAGAAGACCTCTGTCCTATCCATTAGACAATGGACGCTTTTCATTCCGATTTTTTCGTATTTTGACTTTCCCCACCTCTTCACTGAAAAAAAAAAAGAATCGGATTGTATGTGAGATAATTTTTGAAACTGTATATTAAATGATGCATTAAGTCTAGAATACTAGAATATTAGAATATATATAAATTTCAATTTCGAATAAAAGAATAGAAAGCGGGTAGCGGGAATCGAACCCGCATCGTTAGCTTGGAAGGCTAGGGGTTATAGTCGACGTCGATTCAGCATTTTGAACGTCTCTAATTCAAAACCGAACATGAAACTTTGATTTCATTCGGCTCCTTTATGGATATGGATGTGAACAAAATTACAAAAAAAATTCTACCCATAACATCTATGTCAACTTTTGTCTGACTACAGACAAAACGAATCGCTTTCTAGATGATCCCTCTAGAAGAGAGTAATTTTAACAATCTTTCTAGTTACTTCGTTCTCTATTTTTATTTGAGACGGTCCTGAGGAAAGGGATTTTGTTTCCACCGAGCTAAAACAACAGGTCGATGTCTCTAGTAAACCAGAGTCATCGTTTAATAGCTATTTTGATTCCATTTTTTTTTTGTAAAGCAAAAATGGAAAATTTAGTTACGATTAGAAACCTACTTTTTATCTTCACCATGGATCCTTTACTCATACTTATTCAATTGGAAGTATTAATCCAATTCCAAAATTATGTTTCGTAATTTCATAATCCAATTTCTCACTTTCTAAGTGATCCTTGGATACAAATCACGAGAATGTATATTTTTTCTCGAATCCGTGATTGAGAGGTAAAGGATTTAATCCTTTTTTTTTTCAAATAAAGTTTTTGGTCGGAATACGAATCAAACCGAAAACAAGGACCCTTTAACTATCAAAGGGTTAAAAAACGAATCACACTTTTACCACTAAACTATACCCGCTACAATGCGATTATTGTATACAACTGGACCTTTTGTCGAACCGGCAAATGAGGTATAATAATATAATAAAGATAGGATCATCATAAAATTTTAAATTTCTAAAATTTAGAGTAGTGTTAGAGTATTGACCCCTTTTTTTTTTTCGTTTTCGCGGATGGAAGTAGTCCTTCTTCTTTTTTTGTTCGTCCTTAAAAATTTCCTATTTACTTTATATAATTTATATAATAATATAATACTAAATATAATAATAATATATAATATAATAATAATATATAATACTAAGCATTTTTGTTTTCAAATCAGATAAATGAAAAATCATAATTATTTTTCTATAATTAGTTGGAACAAAAAAAGGCCCGGCTAGGTACAGGTACTGACCAGGCCAGGCCGTGTCAATAAGAAGGGTCTTTCGAACAAAATAACCTTAAGTCGAAAGGGTCGTTTTTATATTTTTTATATTGTTGGCACTTTCGGGCCTTTTCCTTTATTTATCGAAAAGAAATTACTGATAAAAATTGTACATATCTAACATATCTATATAATATAGAAAGAAAGACTCCTTATTCTATGTGTAATCTAACCCAATTTTCAATTGGGAGAGATGGCTGAGTGGACTAAAGCGGCGGATTGCTAATCCGTTGTACGAGTTATTCGTACCGAGGGTTCGAATCCCTCTCTTTCCGCTTCCCTTGATGATTTTTTTTTTCAAATTTGGCAAATCCTTTGTTCTAAAAATCCTAAGAAAATATAAAAGAAAACCCCCTATTCTTCACGCCCAGGATTACGTCCAGGATCATTAGATAGGAATCCAAAGATGAAGAGAGAAACAAAAAATATCACTACTGTGTAAACGAAGAGTTTGAGAGTAAGCATTACGCAATCTCCAAGATAATAAAAAAAAAAAGAGAATAGATTCTCCATTTTTCTACCACATATCCTATTTGGATATCAAGAACCGAGTTTCTTTCTAGAAAAAATCATGAACTTTCTAAGAAAGTAGTAAGAAATTATTAAATTTAAATAATATTTAAATAATTTAGATTAAGGATCTTATCGAAAACTTACAGCAGCTTGCCAAACAAAAGCTAAGAGCAAAAAGAACAAGGGTATGACTGGCATAACATCTACGATTGGGTTCAAAAAAGCATAGGCCTCGGGTAATTTTCCGAAGAAAAAACTACTTGAATAAAAGGCAGAATTAAGACAGATACAGATCAAACTAAAGATATTAAGCATAACAGACATTTTGTTCTTGGAGATAATTGCATTTTGATTGAGTTATTGATATAAGGAAAAAAGGGGGAAATTTAGGGAGACAAAAAAATCCTTCTTTTCTTTTGAACTCACCCAATCAAAAATCCTCCACTTCTCAAAAGAGAATAGAGGAAATCATACTTTCATACAATATCTTAATTGAATTATATCTAATGA